TATTTTGGATTATTCCAAATTGACACATTATTTGTACATAATATTCAACAATTAAGTTCTTTTATCGATTGGGCTGAAAATTGGAGATATATGGGAAATACGTATAGTAATTCCGATAAATTAAGAAGTCAGAAAGTTATTAAAAAGCAAAATTTTTTAACATGGATTTCAACAATTCATTAATTTTAACTTATATCCGCCCTTCCCGAGATAGAGAAAAATTTTTCATTATTGTAAAGGTCGATGGGGAAAATAAGACTCCCCACCACCAAAATGTGAGTGAAAATATACTAAAAAGAAATAAAAAATCTTGTATTTTTTTCTTTATTCTTTTTTTTTTTTTTTAGAATTCAGAAAAGAATTCTTCTTTTAGACATCTTATAAGATTAAGATTGAAACCTGGTCTATTTCATATTGATTAGAATAGGGACTGCCAATTGTGAATTTTATATTAACAAATTACTGAGCCAATTTTTCGAGTCAAATCCATTCCGATTATTCCAATATTTTAGGACTTTTTTGTTTGTCGCACAAAAAAACTTTTTGAATTCCCGGTAGAAAGAGATTTTCCTAATGACAAAGCTTTTAACGCTGCCCAATATCCTTTCCTTTTCCAAATATTTTTACGAATACGCTTTTTTGATATAGAAGTACGTTTTTTTGGAACTGCCATTTAAAAATGAAGAAGTTACTCATTGTTATAGTTGGATGTGAAAGACATCTATTGTTGAAAACGAATGATTATTTCTTATTCATTATCTATTTTTTCTCTAAATAATATTCTCTTCATAAAAAAAAATATAGATATGTGAAAGATCCGTAAAAATTGGATCAAAAATTACTCAAAATAATAAAATTTTGATTCCATACAATATTCGTAAAACCAAAAATTTTTTGGATTGGAACTCTTAGTTCTCGTTGTTTATCTCTCAAATTTATATCTCTATAATCCGCTATGTGATAGAAATCTAATTAGTTAAACTAAACTTAATAAAAAAAGAACCTAAAAGACCTAGCCCTGTCGATTTTCGTCATTCTACACTTCATTTACATGTAATAAAATACCTCAAAGGATTGAAAAACGAAACTTTTGCCTAATAAAAATTTTTTAGTCAAACTCGAGGAAAGAAGACACCTAAATTCAATTTTTAAATTCGAATGAGACTCTTAATAAATCTGTTAAAGGATACGTGGTTTGATAAAAAAAAATATCTCAGTCATTTTTTATCCTTTCTCGATAAAAAAAGTCCATATAATAGAATCAGATATTCTAACGTTTACTAATAAATCGTTTTGATTGAAATGTGAAACAATCAATCCCATAATGAATTAGTTAATGAGTTGGAATAAACTAACTAAAAAGAAGAGTTATTGTTTCATTAGGCCGATGACCTTAGTTAATCCTATGATTCATATCAGCATCAAGTACTCTTTTTAGCGTAATTTTTTATCCTTGCTCTATGAATATAAATTATCGTAATAATATTTATATTTGCATTTTTCTAAGTATTCGTTTTTTATATCTAACTTGGTCATATCATTTGACCAATTGTAACTTCTTGTTTTGAATATTTGAACAATTTTGAAAAGATTCAGAATAAATACTAATATAAAATTATTCAATAAGTTAGTGCATATCTTGATTTTTTATTGACTTTTTTCAAAGAGGTAAGAATCGGAAACAATTAATTAAGAATAAAAAACTTTTTTTATGGAACAAACATATCAATATGCGTGGATAATACCTTTCCTTCCACTTCCAGTTCCTATGTTAATAGGGTTGGGACTTCTTCTTTTTCCGACGGCAACAAAAAGTCTTCGTCGTATGTGGGCTTTTCAGAGCGTTTTATTGTTAAGTATAGTCATGATTTTTTCGATGAATCTGTCTATTCAGCAAATAAATAGCAGTTCTGTCTATCAATATGTATGGTCTTGGATTATCAATAATGATTTTTCTTTAGAATTCGGATACTTGATCGATCCACTTACTTCTATTATGTCAATATTAATCACTACTGTTGGAATTATGGTTCTTATTTATAGTGATAATTATATGTCTCATGATCACGGATATTTGAGATTTTTTGCTTATATGAGTTTTTTCAGTACTTCCATGTTAGGATTAGTTACTAGTTCAAATTTGATACAAATTTTTATTTTTTGGGAATTAGTTGGAATGTGTTCGTATCTATTAATAGGATTTTGGTTCACGCGACCTGTTGCAGCAAAGGCTTGTCAAAAAGCGTTTGTAACTAATCGTGTTGGGGATTTTGGTTTATTATTAGGAATTTTAGGGTTTTATTGGATAACGGGGAGTTTCGAATTTCGTGATTTATTCCAAATATTCAATAACTTGATTTCTAATAATGAGGTCAATTTTGTATTTGTTACTTTGTGCGCTGTTCTATTATTTGCCGGTGCGGTTGCTAAATCTGCACAATTCCCCCTTCATGTATGGTTACCTGATGCAATGGAAGGGCCGACTCCTATTTCGGCCCTT